CTCGAATCTTTAGTATTCTCTTATTTATCACCTGTGTCTACTATTTAGGCAGAATGCCGTCGCCTATTGTCACTAAGAAACTGAAAGAAACGGAAGAAAGGGGAGAAAGAAAAGAAGAAAACGATGTAGAAACAACTTACGAAGAAGACAAAGATAGCCCAGACTACGAGGATTTTTATCTTGATACTCATCAAGATAATTTGGAATTGGTAAAACTTAACTTAAAAAAAGAAGAGAAAAATGAAAAAAAAGATTGATACATAAGATAAATACAAGAATAGATAAGAAGAGACTCGTCCACCTCCCATATATTTAACCCCTTCCCCTATAAAGAAACTGGTAACGCCGACCCCGTTTGTAATTCCATCAATTATATGTCTATCAAAAAATTGAATTCGTGCAGCTAATCCTCTTATACCTACAGTAAAAATCCTAGTATAAAAAATATCTATGTAACCACGATTATATGACCAATTGTATATCACATTTTCCACTTGGTCCAAGAGAATTCTCTTGGGGCCCCCCTTTACAAACAAATTGACTAAGTCCAAATTCGGTAGAGATGAATAAACAGATCCATATAAAATAGATGCTATAAATAATCCAAAAAGAGCTATACTGACCGAAAAAACTGCATTTTTCAAAAAATCATACCAATCTGAGGAACCATTCAAATTTGGATGGAAAAAGTTTGTGGACGGAGTTAACCATTTCGATAATAGATCAAAATCTATTACTCCTTGATCAAAATGAATTCCGATTGATCCAACGAATAAAGTAAATAGTACCAATACAAGCAGAGGAAATAACATAGTATTGTCCGACTCATGAGGATAGGTGTAAGTATATTTATTTCTAAAGTGAGTACTAAAGTATCGTATTCTATTTCTTCCATTATCATCAATTTGATATGTATCCTTTGAAAAAAAGGAGACCTTATTATTCATTGTTGATAAAAGTAAATTTCTATTGACTGCTTTTGGCACTTTTTTTCCCCATAAAGATATTGAATAGAAAGAACTATTTTTAGTGCTACTGTAATTTTGAAAATGAATGCGCAAATGTCCATCAAAGGTAAGTAAATACATCCGAAACATATAAAATGCGGTTAATCCCGCTGTAAAGGAAGCTATTATTGCGAAAGTTGGTGAATACAACCAACTATCGTTAAGAATTTCATCTTTGGACCAAAAACAAGCAAGAGGCGGAATACCACAAAGGGAGAGTGTACCTAAGAAAAAGGTAATTCTTGTAATTGGAACATATTTTGTTAAACCGCCCATAAGAACCATATTTTGACTTTTATCTGGTGAATATCCAACAATGGGTTCCATTGAATGAATAATTGATCCGGATCCCAAAAACAATAAAGCTTTCGAATAGGCGTGAGTGATCAAATGGAATAAAGCGGCTCGATAAGAACCTATACCCAGAGCTAACATAATATAACCCAATTGAGACATTGTCGAGTAAGCTAAACTTCTTTTAATGTCTCTTTGAGCAAGAGCCAAAGTAGCTCCTAATAGTACTGTTATTACGCCTATTGAAGAAATTATATTCATTATGGAAGGTATAACTATGAAAAGAGGAAGAAGCCGAGCTACAAGAAAAATTCCCGCTGCTACCATAGTAGCAGCATGTATAAGAGCAGAAATGGGAGTGGGTCCTTCCATAGCATCAGGTAACCATATGTGAAGGGGGAATTGTGCGGATTTAGCAACTGCACCAACGAATAAAAAAAAAGCACACAGAGTAGCAAATAAGGAATTTACTCCATTATGATGAACCAAGTTATTAACTATTTCGAACAAATCCCGAAATTCTAAACTACCAGTTATCCAATAAAGTCCTAAAATTCCTAATAATAAACCAAAATCCCCTATACGATTGGTTACAAAAGCTTTTTGGCAAGCACTTGCCGCACTCGGTCGTGTGAACCAAAAACCTATTAATAAATAGGAACACATTCCTACAAGTTCCCAAAAAATATAAATTTGTATCAAATTGGAACTAGTAACTAATCCTAACATAGAACTATTGAAAAAACTCATATAGGCAAAAAATCTCAAATATCCTTGATCGTGAGACATATAATTGTCACTATAAATAAGAACCATAATTCCAACAGTAGTAATTAATATTGACATAATAGAAGTAAGTGGATCGATCAAGTGTCCGAACTCTAAAGAAAAATCATTATTGACGGTCCAAGACCATAGATATTGATAGATAAAATTTCCATTTATTTGCTGAATAGATAGATTGGCCGAAAATGCCATAGCTATACTTAGCATCAAAACACTCGGAAAAGCCCACATACGACGAATATTTTTTGTTGCTGTCGGAATAAGCAGAAGTCCAAATCCTATTAACATAGTAACTGGAAATGGAAGAAAGGGTATTATCCATGCATATTTATATGTATGTTCCATAAAAAAAACAAATTTTCATTTTTTTTTTCTTATAATTTAATTGTTTCCGATTCATCAATTCTTATCGCTTTCGAAAGGAACAATAACAAAATCAACAAAAAAAGATATGAAAAACTCAACTATTTTTATTTTTCATTATTCTGACTTTTCTCAGATATTGGAAATATTCAAAAGTTCCAATTCAAATGATATGACCAAATAGCTAGATAAAAGTAATTACTTAGTTATTAACTTTAACTTTTAACTAAAGAATTAACTAAAGAAAGATAGTTAATAAAATAAAAAAATGGGAAATATGAGATTTTGAATCATTCTACGACTATACTACCATCCTATTCTGGCAATATGTAATCATATCATATACTATAGTATAGTAAGTAAAAACAATCATACCAAAACAGTCGAATATAAATCATAGTATGCCTCAATAAATAGACAAAAAAAAAAAGACCTAGTTATTCTAGTGATTTTATTTGTAGTAATTACCTAACTCATTGCGGAACTAATTGATTGGATTCCAATCCAATAAGAAAGTATCAGAAATATTCTAATACTCTTTATTTCGTATAGAACTGAAAAAAAAAATAACTAAAAATTGAGGTTCTCCTTCTTAGGTAATAGAATGTCTTGTTTAACATATTAACCACCAATTGTAGTTTAAGTTTGAATTTTCATTATAGACACGGCAATATGAGCTTATTCAATTCCAAACTAATAGTCATAAAAATTCCTTTTCGAATTTCCCCCCCCCCTTTTTTTCTTCTATTTTTTGCCTAGTGTGTTAATATGTGACATTGTTATATATGTGACATGCATGTCATACATATATTTATATATAAATATATAAATAATATATTTTTATTGTATGTTCTGAAAAAACTATTATCGACGAAATTAAGTTAAGTATAGAAAATGACTAAAAAGAACGATCTATTTTGAGCAATACATGTCTTTCACATACAACAATAAAAATGAGTAACTCTTTTTTTTTGAATGGCAGTTCCAAAAAAACGTACTTCTATATCAAAAAAACGTATTCGTAGAAATATTTGGAAGAAAAAAGGATATTTAGCTGCAATAAAAGCTTTTTCTTTAGCAAAGTCAGTTTCTACTGGAGATTCAAAAAGTTTTTTTGTGCGACAAACAAATAAGAAAATCTTGGAATAATCGGAATTTCCATGGCTAGAAGAATTTCCAATTTTGGAATATGAATAATTCCCTTTAACTAAATGTATTGATGTATTGAACTCAATACAATATTAGTTAGAACTAGCTGCTATGATATGTAGAATAAGAATTTCTCTATCTGTCGGTTCTAAGTATCATTATTTTTTTTCATTCTAGTTTTTATTAGAATCTATTTATTAATTCGTGAGATGTTTTTTTCCTATTCATTTTCTTTTCACAACGGAAAAATCTTTGTTCATTCTATTTTTCCGTTGTGAAAAGAAAATTGTGATGGATGCGGAAACTCTTTTGTTTTATTATATGCTTAACTCAAGACCAAGTTGGTTTCATAAATAAAATATTATCATAATTTTATTTAGAAATTATGTACACAACAAACAACAAAAAGTATTATATTAATTTGATATTATTATATTAATTTTATATTATATATTTTAATTAATTAATTAATATAATTAATTAATACTTAATGATACTAAGAAAAGTATACAAATTGTTAGAAAAATTACTTAAATTTAGTAATTGAATTGTGATACATATGAAATCCTATTTATTTTTTTTTTCGTTTAGAAAAAAAATCTCTTTGACAATTTAATTTGTTTTTCATTTATCTGATTTCGTGGATTCAATTCAAAATAAATAAAAAATATAAAAAGAGGACAATTCACAATTCTTAGTTTCTGTTTCGACTGAAAACCAAATTTGTATTTCAAGTTACAAGTGTTCCGGGAGAACTTAATATACAGATAGTACGTAAAAATGGATTCTTAAAACGGAACCTACGATGATACTAACCTAAGTCAAAATTATTGAAAATTCAAAGATGAATTTTAAAGAGCTCTTATTTATTAGTTCTAATATTTCCTAAACTATATTGAATCCTTGAATCTAGATCTAGACGATTCAACATGAATTGACTATTATTATTTCAAGTAAGCCGCTATGGTGAAATCGGTAGACACGCTGCTCTTAGGAAGCAGTGCTAGAGCATCTCGGTTCGAGTCCGAGTGGCGGCATACTGTAAAAAAGATACAATGGATCCTATAATGTATTTAATTCCCGATTTCCATTCTGTAATGGGACCTTTTTTATGTATGATATTTGTGACTTTAGAACATATATTAACTCATCTCTCTTTTTCGATCATTTCAATTGTGATTACGATTCATTTGATGACCCTATTAGTACACGAAATCATAGGGTTGCGTGATTCGTCGGAAAAAGGAATGATAGTTACTTTTTTTTCTATAACAGGATTATTAGTTACTCGTTGGATTTCTTCGAGACATTTTCCATTAAGTAATTTATACGAGTCTTTAATCTTCCTTTCGTGGAGTTTTTCCATTATTCATCTAATTTCTAAGATATGGAATCATAAAAATGATTTAAGCGCAATAACCGCCCCAAGTGCCATTTTTACCCAAGGTTTCGCCACATCGGGTCTTTCAAGTGAAATGCATCAATCGTCAAGATTAGTACCTGCTCTACAATCTCAGTGGTTAATGATGCACGTAAGTATGATGTTATTGAGCTATGCAGCTCTTTTATGTGGGTCGTTATTATCAGTCGCTTTTCTAGTCATTACATTTCGTAAAAACATCGATATTTTTTGTCAAATAAAAATTTTCTTAATTAAGATTAAGTCATTTTTATTTGACAAAATCGAATACTTGAACAAAAAAAAAAATGTTTTTAAACACACTTCTTTTGTTCCATTTCAAAATTATTACAAATATCAATTAACTCAGCGTTTGGATTATTGGAGTTATCGTGTCATTAGTTTAGGGTTTACCTTTTTAACCATAGGTATTCTTTCTGGAGCAGTATGGGCTAACGAGGCATGGGGATCTTATTGGAATTGGGACCCCAAAGAAACTTGGGCATTTATTACTTGGACCATATTTGCGATTTATTCACATACTAGAACAAATCCAAGTTTGCAAGGTACGAATTCGTCACTTGTAGCGTCTATAGGATTTCTTATAATTTGGATATGCTATTTTGGGATCAATCTATTAGGAATAGGTCTACATAGTTATGGTTCATTCACATTAACATCTAATTGAACAAATTCCATGAGGAATACATAAGACCGTCGTACAATACGTAAAGGAAGTTTGTGCAGGTTTTTGAGAACCATTTGAATGATTCCTTGATTCAAATGGTTCTCAAAAACTCGGAATATATCTTATTATAATTCTAATTCACTTTATTTTTTGTGTTGTACAGCTCAAAAATCTTCAAATTCAAAATGCTAAGACTTTGTTTTCTATCTGATTAATGAAAACTATCTATGAAAATAATTAGATAGGATAGTTTGTACCTTGTCAACTGATAGCGAAAGAACAAAATCAGGATAAATACCAATCCCTATTACGGGTAAAAAGATACAGATTGAAACAAATAGTTCTCGTGGTCCAGAATCCACAAAATTGGAGTTTGGAACATTGAATAGTTTGTATCCATAAAACATCTGACGTAACATAGATAATAAATAAATAGGAGTTAATATCATTCCAATTGCCATTACAAAGGTAATTAGTATTTTGGGCATTAAAAGATATTTTGGACTGGTAATTATTCCAAAAAATACTACTAATTCTGCAACAAAACCACTCATTCCTGGCAATGCAAGAGAAGCCATCGAGAAACTACTAAACATGGTAAATATTTTTGGCATTGGGATCGATATCCCCCCCATTTCGTCGAGATAAACAAGACGTATTCTATCACAACTCGTTCCTACCAAGAAAAAAAGTGCAGCACCAATAAATCCATGAGAGAGTATTTGTAAAACGGCTCCGTTGAGTCCCATGTCGGTTATAGAACCAATTCCTATAATTATGAAACCCATGTGAGATACAGAAGAATAGGCTATTCTCTTTTTTAAATTGCGTTGACCAAGAGAGGTTGAAGCTGCATAGATTATTTGTATTGTCCCTATTATTACCAACCAGGGAGAAAATATAGAGTGGGCGTGCGGTAATAATTCCATATTGATCCGAATCAATCCATATGCCCCCATTTTTAATAAGATTCCAGCTAGAAGCATACATGTACTGTAATGTGCTTCCCCATGGGTATCTGGTAGCCATGTATGTAGGGGTATAATCGGCGATTTGACAGCATAAGCAATAAGGAAGCCCAAATAGAATATTATTTCTAATGTCACAGGATATGACTGATTAGCTAATCTTTCAAAATCCAATATCGGTTCATTGGAACCATATAAACCCATACCTAGAACTCCTATTAAGAGAAAAATGGAACCCCCGGCAGTGTACAAAATAAACTTTGTGGCTGAGTACAAACGTTTCTTTCCTCCCCACATGGATAAAAGTAAGTAAACAGGAATTAATTCTAACTCCCACATGAGAAAAAAAAGTAAAAGGTCTCGAGAAGAAAATAATCCTATTTGGCCACTGTACATTGCTAACATCAGGAAATAGAACAATCGCGAATTTCGAGTAACAGGCCAAGCTGCTAAAGTGGCTAAAGTAGTGATAAATCCTGTCAGTAAAATAGGTCCTATGGAAAGTCCATCGATTCCCAGTCTCCAGTGAAAATCAAAAACATTTATCCATTTGAAATCCTCCTCCAATTGAATTAATGGATCATCCAATTGGAAATGATAACAGAACACATAGGTTGTTAGAAGGAGTTCCCATAAGCATATACATATAGTATACCACCTAATTACCTTATTCCCCCTATGAGGAAGAAAGAAAATTGAAGAACCCGCGAATATCGGCAAAACTACAAGTAGTGTTAACCAAGGGAAATAACTCGTGATAAAGACAAGATGCATTTTGACCAAAAAACCCGTGCTCGGAATAATATATTTTCTCGAGTACGGGTTTTTGTCGGTAAAAAGGAATCAAATGATTCAAGTGGAGTTTTTTATAACGTATCAATAAGATAGACCCATGCTGCGAGTTGTTTCATGCCATAAATAAACACGGACACTCAAAAAATCTGTTGGACAAGCGGATTCACATCTCTTACAACCTACACAGTCCTCGGTTCTTGGCGCGGAAGCAATTTGCTTAGCTTTACATCCGTCCCAAGGTATCATTTCCAATACATCTGTGGGGCAGGCTCGTACACATTGAGTACACCCTATACATGTATCATAAATTTTTACTGAATGTGACATTGGGTCTATAAATTCCAGTTTTGAACATAAAAAATTTTCGATCTGGTAAAGTAAAATCAGGAGGAAATGAATTATATATTTATATTGTATTGTAGACACCAGACGAATCAATGGTTTATCAAAAAATCTAATGTTAAAAATCAATATATTTCTAAATCTGTTCATGAGAAAGGACCAAGATACTTTGATTTCCGTTTCAACAACCATGATTATACAAGTCACACATATGACTTCACATTGACATTGGCCAACAGATCATCACTATTTCAATAGTAATATAAAAATATATTACTATACATATTACTATAAAAAAAGAATAAAAAATGAAAGAATTTATATCTATATTTTATTTATATTATTTTATTATTTATGTCTTTATTTATATTTATATGATAGTTATGACTAATTATTCAACAAATTTGATTGATTGATACGAGTTGATTTTCTGTTACGATAAATCGACGAAACAATAGCTAGCCCAATAGCTGCTTCCGCAGCCGCAATGGCTATAACAAAGATTGAGAAAATGTCTCCTTTTAATTGGCGACTATCAAATATATTAGAAAATGTTACGAGATTTATATTAACCGAATTTAGTATAAGCTCAAGACACATAAGTGCTCTAACCATGTTTCGACTTGTGATCAATCCATAGATACCGATAGAAAATAAGTAGACGCTCAAAAAAAGTATATGTTCAAACATCATTGGCTAACTCCTCATGAATCTCGATTCATTTCAATATGAACAACAATTCAACCGATTTAATTGACCAGAATCGAGTAATTACAGAAAAAAGAGGGTATCAGAAGTAGATTAAATGAAAAACTTTCCCTTTTTCATTGGATTTTGAATTTCTAATAATTGTATTAATTATAAGTATTTCTTATTGACGAGCCATAGTAATTGCACCTATCAAAGAAACTAAAAGAATTATAGAAATGAGTTCAAACGGAAGATAAAAATCTGTTGATAAATGAATTCCAATTTGTTGAACGTTACTAATAAGGTCCTGTTCTATAATCTGATTTGATCTTGTAGTCCAAATAATTCCATACCATGACGTATCTAAGATAGTAGTAATTAGTGAAAAAAGAATACTTATACAAACCAGTGAAGTGACTCCATCTCCAACAGTCCAAAAATGGGAATCGTTCGAATATTCTGAACCATTCATGAACATAACAGCAAATATGATTAAGACATTTATGGCTCCTACATAAATAAGGAGCTGTGCGGCAGCTACAAAATAGGAGTTTGATAGAATATAGAATAAGGATATACAAACAAGAACCAATCCCAACGAAAAGGCAGAATAAATTGGATTGGTAAATAATACTACTCCTAGACCTCCTAATATAAGAACTGATCCCAGAAATACTAAAAGTATATCGTGTATTGGTCCAGGTAAATCCATTATGTATAACAGATAAATAAGTCGAAATATTTCATGACCTTACTAAATAGTCCAGGAAAGAAAAGGGTGTTACCTTTATTTATTTTTTTTTTTATTGTATATGATGGGTTCCCAATTGAATTCAATCTTAATATGGATTAATGTAGATATAGATAAAGTTATTAAAGTTATTGGCCAATCCTACTTTCCTTTTTATCTATTTTCTATTTTTATCTAAAAGAAAAAAGAAAAGAATAGTTGGAATTTTCTATTTTAAAATCATCACTAAACCATATTCTCAGTTTAAAACAAAGAGTGATTCTCAACAATCAATAGTTATTATTTGTAATTTCTGACCAACCCCCCAAAAGCGGCTTGGATCCTTTATATCAAAAGGAAATCTTAGTAATCAGTAACCGTTCTTGAATCAAGGGGGTTATCCTTGTCTATTTTGATTTGAGTCGAATTTATAACTGTTTGAATTGTGTAATCTCCAATTACTGGCATTGGTAACCGACCCAAAGCAATTTGATTATAATTCAATTCGTGACGATCATAAGTAGAAAGTTCATATTCTTCAGTCATTGATAAACAGTTTGTTGGACAATACTCGACACAGTTACCACAAAATATACAGACCCCAAAATCAATACTATAATTAAGCAATTGTTTCTTTTTAATATTTTTTTCAAATTTCCAATCAACAACGGGTAGATCTATGGGACATACACGAACACATACTTCACAAGCAATACATTTATCAAATTCAAAGTGGATTCGACCACGGAAACGCTCCGATGTGATCGATTTTTCATAAGGATATTGAATAGTTACAGGTAAACGATTTGTATGGGATAAGGTAATTATGAAACTTTGACCAATGTACCTTGCTGCTCGTATTGTTTGTTGACCATAATTTATGAACCCGGTCACCATAGGGAACATATTGTGGATCTCCGTGAATAAATTGATGTTTCTTTCTCTTGTTTGAGATCAATTATGAATCTAGAATATCGTTATCTTATTCTATTATTTATAGTATTTATAGTGAAACAAGTTGGGAAGAAGTTGTCAATAATAGATTACCCAGGGAAATAGGTAAAAGAAATTTCCATCCAAGATTTAATAACTGGTCCATTCTCATTCTAGGTAAAGTCCATCTTGCTGCGATAGGAATGAACAGAAACAAATAAGCTTTAGCTAATGTAATAAATATCCCAATTGCCGTTCCAAAGACTCCATCCATTTGATTTATTCCGAAAAGTTCAGGAATAGATATATACGGAATAGAGAAATTCCACCCACCTAAGTAAAGAACTGTTATAAATAATGAAGAAACTAATAAATTTAGGTAAGAAGCAAGGTAAAATAAAGCGTATTTGATACCTGAATATTCCGTTTGATAACCTGCTACTAATTCTTCCTCTGCTTCTGGTAAATCGAAGGGTAATCTTTCACATTCTGCTAGAGAAGAAATTAGAAAAACAACAAACCCGATAGGCTGACGCCACAGATTCCACCCCCAAAATCCATATTTTGACTGCGCCTCAACTATATCAACTGTACTTAAACTGTTAGATAATCATAGTCGATAATAACATCACTGCTCGCATCGCTATTTCAAAACCGTACATGAGACTTCGGCTTCATACGGCTCCTCTATGGCCACAAATAAATGTAAGAACTTGCTCGATATTATCTCCGTCCTTATTTGGATGGTAAATATACATCGGGAAGCCAAAAATTAGACCAATGAAATTCCGTCTGCTCAAATATAAAAGGTGCTTCCGAATTGATCTTATCCATTACAATTTTAATTTATCTTTGTTTGGTAATAACTTAATCTTTTAATAAAATACTCGTTATATCAATAAATATGTTCTATCAATAACTATAAAGATAAAGAAAGAATTGGGTATTAATTCAAAATTCATGATAAAAATTCTATATGTTATGTATAGATATGGATGGGGAAAATAAGAAATAAAGATCCTTTGTATTATTATTTATTCATTTTTCTCATTCTATTTTTGAATTCTATTTCTTTTGTTCCTGTTCTTCTTTCTCAGAGGGAGGGTACTCTGAAAAAAAAAATAAAGGATTAATTCGTTTTTGATAGTCATTTCTTTAATCAGTGAATAGGAGCATACTCTAGATCGGAATCGTGGGGAAGTACTGCTTGGTCATTTCTACCAACTTAAAGTCCCCATTATGATTCGTTTTATCCAAAGTTTTATATAACAATACCGTTTTTTGATACCTTATATTATCTCTATTACTAATCCTTTGTGTACCTTGGTGTTCCTAACTGTTCACTGATTTTTGATTGATCCCCCGTATGGTAATACATATAAAAAAGTAGTGGAACCCCCATACGTTGATCTTTTGTACCCGCTTCAAGATATGAGAATTAGTCAAAGAATCTTAATCTTGGGGTAAACAGTTTATATACTGCTTATGTTTATATTCTTGTACATAGGGAATGAGATTTTCTCTTCTTACTGCAAATTTATAAGCAGTTTGATTTTACTCATATAACTATCTAGTTTAACTCATCAACCCTAATGATGAATAAAAAATGAAAATATCCATTCAATATATTCAACCTCTTTACTTTATTTCTAGAGAGAAGGGAAAATAATCATGTTCCAACGAATCACACGTAGAGATATTGATAATACACATAGAGTTAATGGTATTTCATAACTAATAGATTGAGCAGCAGCCCGTAGACCACCTAAAAAGGAATATTTATTGTTCGATCCATATCCTGACATAAGAAGTCCAATAGGAGCAATACTTGAAATGGAGATCCATAAAAAAACACCTATACTGAGATCGGCTAAAATAAGGCGATATCCAAAAGGAATTACTAAATAACTTAGTAGAACTGATATGACCGCTATAGACGGTCCCACGCTAAACAAACGAATATCTCCTCTAGATGGAAGTAGGTCCTCTTTAAAAAGTAATTTGGTCCCATCTGCTAGAGCTTGAAGAATCCCCAACGGGCCGGCATATTCAGGCCCAATACGTTGTTGTATTGCTGCGGATATTTCTCTTTCTAACCACACAATTACTAGGACCCCTATTGTGATTCCTAATAGAAGGGTGAAAATGGGAACAAAGATCCATATGAGTCCATAAACTTCTTTTAAGGATTCCAATCTAGAAAAAGAATTGATAGCTTGTACTTCTACTTCTGTCGTATCAATTATCATTTCAACGATCAACTTCTCCCATAATGATATCTATACTACCTAGTATCGTCATGATATCGGCCAATTTCATTCTTTTAACTAATTGAGGGAGAATTTGCAAATTGATAAAACCAGGCGGCCGAATTTTCCATCTCCAGGGGAAAACACTACTATCTCCTATCAAATAAATTCCTAATTCTCCTTTTGGGGCTTCTACTCTTACATAAAGTTCTTGTTTCGACAATTCAAAATTGGGTGAAAGTTTTTTAGTAATAAATCTATATTCAAAATTAGTCCATTCGGAATTTTTTGCTCTATCAAAGCGCCGGACTTCTAAATTTTCATAGGGTCCCCCAGGAATTCCTTCTAGAGCCTGTTGAATAATTTTTATAGATTCCTTCATTTCACCGATTCGGACTAAATAACGAGCTAGTGAATCTCCTTCTTTTTGCCATTGGACTTCCCAATCGAATTTATTGTAACACTCATAACTATCAACTTTACGAAGATCCCATTGTATTCCAGAAGCACGTAACATCGGCCCTGATAAACCCCAATTTATTGCTTCTTCTCCACCAATAATGCCCACTCCTTCAACTCGTTCCAAAAAAATGGGATTCCGTGTAATAAGTTTTTGATATTCAGCAATTCCTGTTAAAGAATAATCACAGAAATCCAAACATTTATCTATCCAGCCATAAGGAAGATCAGCAGCAACCCCTCCAATACGGAAATAATTATGCATCATTCGCATACCCGTAGCAGCTTCGAATAGATCATATAACAATTCCCTTTCTCTGAAAATATAGAAAAAGGGAGTCTGTGCGCCGATATCCGCCATAAAGGGCCCAAGCCATAATAAATGAGAAGCTATACGACTCAATTCCAGCATAATGACTCTAATGTAACTGGCTCTTTTAGGTACTTGAACACTTTCCAATCGTTCTGGTGCATTTACTGTTATTGCTTCTGTGAACATAGTGGCTAAATAATCCCACCGTGTTACATAAGGCAAATATTGTATAATTGTTCGATTTTCTGCTATTTTTTCCATCCCTCTGTGTAAATAACCCAATACGGGTTCACAGTCAATAACATCTTCACCATCAAGAGTAACGATTAGTCGAAGAACACCATGCATTGATGGGTGATGCGGACCCATATTAACTATCATGAGATCTTTTCTTGTAGCCGGTACAGTCATATCTTTTCTTCCTTAATTCATTATTCCATGAATTTATCAAACGAAGTTCATCAAAATGAAAAATTTAATAACTACTAATAACTAAAGAAAAAAATGCAAACCAACCTTCAAATTAACGAGTTTTTGACTCCCGAATACCTAATTGACCAATTAATTTCTTATAACGTACTCTATTTTTATTTGACAAATAATCCAGTAGCCGTTGACGTTTTCCCAGAATTTTCCGTAGGCCCCTTTGTGATAAAAAATCTCTTTTATGTAATTCCAAATGTGAAGTGAGTCTCCGTATCTTATCCGTAAAACTGAATACTTGAAATTCAACAGATCCGCAGTTTTTTTCTTTTTCTTGTCGAATAGCTAAGATGAATGCATTTTTGACCATAAAAAACCAATTTTTCTATTTTTTTCTTTTCCGTGTATTTTACCGATCAGGAAAAATAATTATTATTATTATACCAGTTAGTTCCAGTTATTTGAATCTAGTACAAAAAAAATGGGATTTCTTCATATACACTACTTCAAATTTATATTAATTTTATCCAAATCAAATTACAAATTTGATTTGGATAGAAAGGGATGATACATTTATCAGAATGTAACATGGTGTATGTGTATATCTTTCGGTTTTTATCCACCGAATATGGCATGCGATAGATATATAGGAAATATACTATTAACTAATTCTGAATCGTGGATACATATGTATTCTTGACATACTGAAATGACTACCGTTATTGGTATCAAACCAATAACGATTCATACAAGCTAAATCTTCTAATCGATAATTGGGCCAAAGAAACGATTTGAATTTAATGAATTTATTTACATCTGTATTAAGATGCTTTTCCCCGTTTAAAAATTGTCCCCAGTTTTTTATGTTGTTTTGATTGCAAAATAGTGGATTTCGATTCACAACATTCCAATTCCGGGAATTGAAACAAATTAAAATTCTAAATTCTCTACGACGTCTGGGAGATAGAATATTTTCGGGAACAAGGAAATCAAAATGATTTCTGTTTCTATTCACAAGCATATTACTGTGTTGTGCAATGGATCCATCAAAATTCTTTTTTTCAACATATCCACTTTTTATTATGCATTTTCCATTAGTTTGGCGCTTATTCTTATCAACCAATGAAATACCTATGGTTTGATATATAATAGATTTTCCATCCTTTTTCATAGATAAACGAATTGGTTCGATAATAAATATTCCTCTTTTTATCAATTCTGTAAGAGTTAGGTCTTTCTGAATCAACATTACATCCAGATGCATCTCTCCTCTTTGAATTGAGGATATAGCAATTTCTCTTGGATCTATCAGTCTAAGTAGGAGACAATATACCTTGATATTATTGATCATTCTTTGATTCAAGGAATCATCCCATCTTAATTGAAAAAGAAAATATTTTTTCAGGAAGAAATCCAGTTCTGCTTCTTTCTTGCTCTTGAATTGTTTTTTATTTCTACCCTTTTTAATGTCTGCTCCCGTGTAATCTTCTTCAAGATTTTTCTTTTTGTTTTGTTTTCGTAGATCTGATACAAAATCTCCTTGACCCTGTTGTTTGTTTTTTTGGGGGTTGGAATTTTCTAATTCAAGATATTTTTTCTTTTCATTTTGACTAATATTTTTTTCATAGAAATGCAAATTAAAAATAAGTAATTTGATTGGTATGATCCACGGGTTAATCTTATACACATCAAAAAGTAGTACAAATTCTGGGAAAAACCAAGGTTCTAAATTTGATATGGTATGATATAACCTTTCTTGATTCATTCCTATCCAATCAAAAAAAATATTTTTTTGATTGGATGGGTTGATTTTGTGATGAATCGTAAAAGAAAAAGGATCCTTTTTTTCAAATTTTTGAGAATTTTGAGTTTCAGTTTTAGCATTTTTATGAATCTTGGTGCCGGTATGCGTATTGGCCCAGGTCTCAATATCGATATTATTTCTAAGACAAAAATGGAGAATTCTACAATCAAAAAATTTTCTATCCATATTTTTGTCCATATCAATAATAGATCTTTTTTCTAGATAATCACTAATAGATATACTTATCAATCTATAAAATGATTCGGATTTAAGTGTATTTGTATTGAAATTATATGGAATTTTTTTGTCCTCCATTTGTAATGTTGATCCAGAAATATACGAGTCCTTACTATTCCCATAATTTATATATTTATATGACAAAAGATCATATCCGTAATGTTTTTTCCATTTTTCTTTTTGACTTATCGATAAGTCCACTGCATAGTAATTTTGTTTCGTGTAATGAATTAATTGGTCTTTTTCTTTTTTATATAAATCTAATTTCATTGAGTCTTTCTTTTGAATCGTACGACATTGATTGATTCTATTTCGCCATTTTTTCGGTACTAAGTGATCCCACTTGGTCTGAGATAAATTGTATTGATAATGACCCCTTAACCAATTTTTCCATTTATTCATTCCAGACTTATGCATTTTTTTTTGCCTTGGTTTGGAATCAAATATTCCTCGTGTCGTACAATAATTCTTGATTATATCCCTAAGAAAAGGATAGGTGTGGTGATATTGAAGTACAGATTTCAAATGATACTTGTTAAGTAATTGATTTTGTGATAATTTATAAAATACATAGGCTTGAGACAAAGAAGATAAGTCACAATTATTATTCCTAACATTTTGATTACTAATATTAGTATTAGAAAAATTAAAAAACGGATTTTTTATAGTCGAAATAAAGTTCATTGTATTTTGATTTGTTTTCTCAATTCCTTCTTGATTTGTTTCAGCGTTGGAAATGGATTTGTTGATCATTTTTTTTGTTGATTCAAAGAAAAGTTGTGCGTTGATCCTTGGAATCTTAATGATACATAGTAATATATCCATGTATATTTTTTCAACGAAGGATTTCATAAAATAATGTGATTTACGTATTACTCGGATATTTTTTCTTTTGAATATTTGCCAAATATCCTTCTTCGATTCCGATCTTTTATCATCACAAGCTCGAACTATTTTTTTCTTTCCTTTTGTGATTCCTTCTATTTGAGTCCTAATTGTGATTGTCTTATTAGCAAGATCTTTCATTTTTGTTTCTATGAGTGAATAATTTTCATTTACACAATTCGCGGATCGAATTCGAATGGTCGATTCTCGGATAATCTTATTATTTATATTGGAATCTTTTTCGTTTTCATTCGATTCATATACTTTTACCTTTCTCAATTTCAATAAGAAAATGGGGTTTACTTTTTCAAGTTCTTTCATTATTAGGTTTATAACTAGTCTTGTTTTTTCTTTTGAAACTTTTATAAAACCTTTTCTTCTTTCTTTGAAAACCCTTATAACTTGAAAAAATTGCCTTTTCGCTTTTCTCGTTTTTTTTTCGAGTTCGTTAAAAATGGGTTCAAAAAAAGAGGGTCGTTTTCGGGGAGACCCAAAAGGTAGTTCCGCTTCCCTTCCCCAGATTGTTAAAAAACTAAAATTGTCTTTTTTCTCCTTTTTGCTTATTTTCTGATCTCTATCTCTATGATGAGATCGTACTTTAGATCTTCGCCAAGGTTTCAGACAGAAAGGAAATAGAATCTTTATCTGAATACCGTCTGTTAACCAATTTTTGGGAAATTCTGTTTCTGATAATTGAACGCCATTATAGGTACATTTAACATGCATTTCTTTATTCCATTCCTTCAAATCCTCGTACCATTCGGGGAATTGCAATAATAACATACGACCAATATTTTTAGCTATTATCAATAAGGGTAATATAACGTATTTTCTAAGAAAAGATTGGGTTACTAACATGAAACCTCTTATTGCTTGAGTAAATATAAAGGTATCCCAAGCTTCTGATATTGCTATTCGTTCATTTTCTTCTTCTTTCTCTTCGTAAGAAATTTGCAATTCTGGGTTTTCCCCTACCCAATTCCTAA